AATATTCACTTTCTAGTATATTGGTCAGTCAATCTTCTTATTCAAATCAGAATTTGAATAAGATATATGTTTATGACGTGTTATTAAATATTTATGACGTGTTATTAAATAAAAAACAGGAGAAACAATTCTATTCTACAGTAGATTTTATTCAACAATTGACCAAAAGAAAATATTATTTTAATACATAATAAATTGCATGAACTTAGATCAATCAAATAATGATATTTTTATGCAATAAAAGAATTCGCACTAATTTATTTGCCCAAATAGATTGTATTGGTTTGGAATAATCATAAATAAAATGGAAGGGAGAAAATAATTTACAAAAACGGGATTTGGATTGATTCTCAAATCCAATTGCATCTAATGGTTTACGTTATGGAAGAAAGACATGTATATGTGATATTAGATATTGACTAGTTATATATGAACTAAAGATCTATTTCATTTTCCCTACTACTGTGTGTGGGTTCCACTAGAAGTCCTTTCGTATCATTGTGGATGTGAATTGGCTGAATAAAGAGATGAAAGCAAGAAAAGATGGAAGAATTGAAATAGCAGTTTGGAACCCATAAATGGAAGAACGAAAGTTCTATGGATTGACAAAAACTCTGTGGATAGAAACGAAAAAAGAGATATCGAAGTAGTAGTAGTTCTGATCATTTAATAATATTCTCACTTAAATTCCAAGTTCTTAGTTACTTCGACTGGATGAATCCTATCGATGGAATAATTAAGTCATAATTCATTGGTTGATTGTATCATTAACCATTTCTTTTTGTTGGTACGAGGAACTTATCATGAATCCACTGATTTCTGCTGCTTCCGTTATTGCTGCTGGATTGGCTGTAGGGCTTGCGTCTATTGGGCCTGGAGTTGGTCAAGGGACCGCTGCGGGTCAAGCCGTAGAAGGTATCGCGAGACAACCCGAGGCAGAAGGAAAAATACGCGGTACTCTATTGCTTAGTCTAGCTTTTATGGAAGCTTTAACGATTTATGGATTGGTTGTAGCATTAGCACTTTTATTTGCGAATCCTTTTGTTTAATCTTCGAAATAAGAAAAATACATATTTTTCCTATTTTATTGTCTTGGACTTGTCGTTTGCTTTTTCAAATTAGATCAAAATTTCACTCCTACAATTTCTTATTTGTTGAGAAAATAAGCTACGGGAAGGGGTGATTTGCAGATGAGGAATTAGCATACCGACTCTTTTTCATCCTTCCCCTTCGTAGTCCAAGGGAAACTCTTTTTATGAGGTGTTGCAACAATCAAGGAGTAGTTTATACTTTATAACTATAAAATCAAATATTTTTTGACTCGATTTCAAAAAAAGAAAAGAATAAATAAAAAAGAGGGGCAAAGTGATAGAAAAAGAACTCTGGTCGATTTTTTAGTCTATCTATAAGAGGAGATTCTATGAAAAATGTAACCGATTCTTTCGTTTCTTTGGGCCACTGGCCACCTGCCGGGAGTTTCGGATTTAATACCGATATTTTAGCAACAAATCCAATAAATCTAAGTGTAGTAATTGGTGTATTGATCTTTTTTGGAAAGGGAGTGTGTGTGAGTTGTTTATTTCAAGAATAGGCTGGACCCAACCAGCTGTACCCCTTTTCCGTTATAATTAGGAAAGAAAGGTACATGATCTCGCGAATTACTTCTTAAGAAATTATATGTAAGAACCACAGCATTTCGTGATTAATTGGCAAATCCACTTTGATTCTCTAGCAACCAATAATGTGGGGCTCTTAAGATGGTTAAAGCAAACCGTTTGAAGTCTAGACGCAGCATGGTACTCTTTCTACCACTATGTTAATATAGAGATGGTTTTAAATTAAAATCAATATTTTCTCGATATAGAACACTCATCTCGATAAAATGATTTGAACTGCTTATTTTATTCTAATTCTAAAAAAAGGGCATTTTCCCTCTTTTATCCAATGCTGAATCGACGACCTATGCCTTATGTATAAGTAAGAAGAATTTTTTGGATTTGAAAAAAAAAAGAAACAACTTTGCTGACAATTACATATTTTTTTGTCAGAAGAGTCCTCCAAGTATTTTGGTTTTGCATTAGATTCGTTTTTTTATTTTTTTTGACTATGCTATGAAAAAAATAAAGAAGAGAGGATAGGCTCATTACATTCATAAAAAAAAGCTATGAGAATTTACCCGAAGTAATTGAGCGTGAGAGCCAAATGAATCGAAAGATTCATGTTTGGTTCGGGAAGGGATTATGGAAGTTTTAAAATGAACGGAAAGATAATCTACTTTCATTAAGTGATTTATTAGATAATCGAAAACAGAGGATCTTGAATACTATTCGAAATTCAGAAGAACTGCGTGGGGGGGCCATTGAACAGCTGGAAAAAGCCCGGGCCCGCTTACGGAAAGTGGAAACGGAAGCAGATGAGTTTCGGGTGAATGGATACTCTGAGATAGAGCGAGAAAAATTGAATTTGATTAATTCAACTTATAAGACTTTGGAACAATTAG